GTAAAAGACCCAGGCATTTATATATTTACCTTGGCTGGAGTAAAGATTTGAGTATTGGAAGTAGAAAAATTTTGCACTAATATCTAGGAGGGAGCGTGTTTAAAACGGTGGTATATATTTAAGAAGGAGGGGGGGAAAGGTGGAGCGGATGCATGATGAAATGCAACATAATAAGTATGTCCTGTGACCATTAACTGTAATGCCCATGCCTACCATTATGGGGATGCTCAAGGTGCAGTTAAGTCCAGCTACAATTTATGCTCCGGGTCGGGGCCTTTGACGGCCATAGCTGAGTCCAAGCATCCCCGAAAATTAAAAAATACCAAATGTATGACAGCACAGTTATGTGTGAGCATGGGCTGATTAGTCATTAGTCCATCGAGATGTCTTATTTAAGAGGGAAGAGTGGGCGATTTTAGATGAGATGGCCCTGAAGAAAGAACCAGATGTCTGATAAAGTTCATTAAATAGCTACCCCCACGGTTAATGGGCCCGGAGCGAGAAGAGGGATCCCTGCCAAGCGGGTTGCTGGTTTCACGCGGCATGGTCAACAAGCTCGTGATCTAGTGGACGGGATACGCATGTTGGCAAGAATGGATTTGACTCTATGTGCCATGTACGAATATACAGTAGAATGTACTATGTACTGTCAATAGGGATATTGTACATGCTTATATGCATGGGGAGATCGTTTAATGTACGATATACATATTATGTCTTTATTACATTAATACTGATATACGTGCTTAATATGCATGTGGAAAATCGTTTAATGTACTATATACATACCATGTCCTTGTTACATTAATATTATGTACATACGCGTGAAGTAGATCATAAAATGTAATGTACATACATTACGTTTATGCTGGATTAGTACTGCGTGTGGGGTAGATATACAGTAAACTATATGAAGGCTGTATGTCCGCGTTATATGGGTGTTAGTAAATGTATTTGTGTGTAGGCGAGCGGTGTAATGTACTTGCATACACGTAACATTGTGTGGTGTTGGCGTTTGTGTGGGTATCTAAGTTGGGTTAGGATTGGGATGTTTTTATACGTGTGGGTTGTTGACATGTCTGTAAGCTTGTGGAGTGGGAAGTTTGTGTTGTATATTTGAAATTTTTAGTAAATTTAATACTGGGGAGGCTCTTAATATTTTTGGGGGTATATTAATAGATGTGGTTAATAGTGGTTCAGGGAATAGTTTAAATAGAATTTCAGCTTTGGGTGCTGATAGTGAGGCTATGGCTTCTTCCTTGAGTCTTAGGGAGATTGGCTATTCTCCTTTTCTGGTTTACAAGACCAGTGTATTGATTGTACTACAAAGACTTGTCTTCATTTTAGAAGGTTGTTTTCAATGGTGCTAGCTGCTGGTATTATTACTAGAATGATGAGGAAATATATAATAGATGCTAGTTGTCCAATAATAATGTAGGGATGTTCGACTGGCTGTCCTCCAATTCATGTGAGTGTTAATAGATCTGCTACCAGGATTCAGAATATGCATTGGCTAATTGGGCGGAATATTATGCTTCGTTGTTTAGATGTGTGGAGGAAGGGTACAAGTACTAAGATTAGGATTGAGAGGACTAGGGCTAGGACTCCTCCTAGTTTGTTGGGAATTGATCGTAGGATTGCGTATGCAAATAGGAAATACCACTCAGGTTTAATGTGAGGGGGTGTATTGAGTGGATTTGCTGGGATATAGTTGTCTGGGTCTCCGAGTAGGTCGGGTGTGAATAGTACTAGTAATATTAGAACAAGAATTAGTAGCATGGCGCCTAAGATATCTTTAATGGTGTAGTAAGGGTGAAATGGGATTTTATCTGTGTCTGATGGAATTCCTGTGGGGTTGTTCGATCCTGTTTCGTGGAGGAAAAGCAGGTGGACTATGGCGAGGGCTGTGATGATGAATGGGAGGATAAAGTGGAAGGCGAAGAATCGGGTGAGAGTGGCTTTGTCTACTGAGAATCCCCCTCAGATTCATTCGACTAGGTTTGTGCCAATATATGGGATTGCTGAAAGAAGATTAGTGATGACTGTTGCCCCTCAAAATGATATTTGTCCTCATGGTAAAACATAGCCTATGAATGCTGTGGCCATTGTCGCGAGCAGGAGGATTACTCCAATGTTTCATGTTTCTAGAAAGGTATATGATCCATAATATAGACCTCGTCCGATATGTATGAATAGGCAGATAAAGAATATTGATGCTCCGTTTGCGTGTATGTATCGGATGATTCAGCCATAATTTACATCTCGACAAATGTGAGTTACAGAGGAAAATGCTGTTATTGTGTCGGATGTATAGTGTATTGCTAGGAATAGGCCTGTCAGGATTTGTAAGATTAGGCAAATTCCTAGGAGGGATCCAAAGTTTCATCATGATGAGATGTTTGATGGGGTTGGGAGGTCAATAAATGCGTTGTTTACAATTTTTATTAATGGGTGGGTCTTTCGGATGTTGGTCATTAGTGTTCTTGTAGTTGAATAACAACGATGGTTTTTCATATCATTAGTCATGGTTAGATTCCATGTGAGAATAATGATAATATATATTGTATTTATTTTAAGCGTTATCTTTGTAATAGGTTTTGTGGGGTTTTCTTCAAAACCTTCGCCTATTTATGGGGGGTTAGGGTTAATTGTGAGTGGTGGGGTGGGATGTGGTATTGTGTTGAATTTTGGTGGGTCTTTTTTAGGTTTAATAGTTTTTTTAATTTATTTGGGGGGTATAATGGTAGTTTTTGGTTATACGACGGCTATGGCTACTGAGCAATATCCTGAGGTTTGAGTTTCTAGTAAAGTTGTTCTAGGGGCGTTTGTTACTGGTTTGTTAATGGAGTTTCTTATGGTTTATTACGTGTTGAAAGATAAGGAAGTGGAGATTGTGTTTGAGTTTAATGGTATGGGGGATTGGGTTATTTATGATACAGGGGATTCTGGGTTCTTCAGTGAGGAGGCCATAGGGATTGCTGCTTTATACAGTTATGGTACTTGATTAGTTATTGTTACTGGTTGATCTTTGTTAATTGGTGTTGTGGTAATTATGGAGATTACTCGTGGAAATTAAATAGAATTGTGCTGACAAGGATTGTAACCAGGAAGGAAAGGAAGTATAGCTTAATTAGGCCTTTTTGGTTTGTTGTTGTGGTAGCTATTTTTATCTGGGCTTGTGAGATGGTTTTTGGTAGAATAGTTTCTAGTCAGATTAGATCTAGGAGAGAGGATGCTGATTTTTGACTTATTGTTAAGTTTATGTAGGGGGTTAAGCGGTGTATAATTGTGGGATAATATCCTAGTAGGTTGGAGAATTTGAATATGTTTGATGAGTAGTTGAATTTCAGGTGGTGAGTTATGTTAGCGGTTTCTAGTGCTAAAATAAAGCCTAGGATTGTAACTGCTAGGGCGGTTATTTTTAGATAGTGGGGTATAGTGATTTGGGGGATTGTTATTGGGGGGATATTGTTGGAGATGAAAAATCCTGCGAAGAGACTTCCGATTAGTAAGCGTTTGATTGAGTTAATTAGGAACGGGTTGTTTTCATTAATGTTGATGAGAGTTGGGAATCGGGGCTGTCCTAGGAGTGCGAAGAAGATAATTCGAGTACTGTAGACAGCTGTAAAGGAGGTGGCGATTAATGTTATTAAGAGGGCTCAGGCGTTGGTATACGACGTGTTGGCGGATTCAATGATTAAGTCTTTGGAATAGAATCCGGTGAGGAAAGGTATTCCTGTTAGTGCAAGGCTGCCAATAATGAGGGCTGTTGTGGTGAATGGTATTGCTTTAAATAGGCCTCCCATTTTTCGAATGTCTTGTTCGTTGTTTAGGTTGTGGATAATAGAGCCGGAGCATATGAATAGCATGGCTTTGAAGAAGGCGTGGGTGCAGATGTGGAGGAATGCTAGGTAGGGTTGGTTAATTCCAATTGTTACTATTATAAGGCCAAGTTGACTGGATGTGGAGAAGGCGACGATTTTTTTAATGTCATTTTGGGTAAGAGCACATATTGCTGTAAATAGTGTAGTAATGGCTCCTAGGCATAGTATAATAGATTGGGCAAATTTGTTATTTTCTGTTAGTGGATGAAAGCGGATTAGTAGAAAAATGCCTGCTACTACTATTGTACTTGAGTGGAGTAATGCTGAAACGGGTGTTGGGCCTTCTATTGCGGAGGGTAGTCATGGGTGTAGGCCAAATTGCGCAGATTTTCCAGCTGCAGCTAGAGTTAGTCCTATCAGGGGTAGGTTTGAGTTTTCTGGCTTTAGTATAAAGATTTGTTGGAGATCTCAAGTGTTAAGGTTGATTAGAAATCATGCTATTGTTAGGATAAACCCAATGTCTCCAATGCGGTTATATAGAATCGCCTGTAAGGCTGCTGTGTTTGCGTCTGTTCGTCCATATCACCATCCGATCAGTAAGAATGATATGATTCCGACTCCTTCTCAGCCGATAAATAGTTGGAAGAGATTATTTGCGGTGACGAGGATGAGTATTGTGATGAGAAATAGGAGTAAATATTTGAAGAATTGGTTGATGTTGGGGTCTGAGTGTATGTATCACATTGAGAATTCTATAATGGATCATGTAACGAATAGTGCTACTGGGACGAATATTACTGAAAAATAGTCTATCTTGAAGCTGAGCGATAATTTAAGGGTTTGGATAGATAGTCAGTGTCAGTTTGAAATGACTATTTCTTGTCCTGTATAAATGAATATTATTGTGGGGACTATGCTAGTGATAAAGGCACATGAAACGACCGTTTTTACATAAAGTGGGTAGTTGGTGGATTTGTAGATATTGAGGTTGGTTATTATGATGGGTGCGGTTAATAGGGTTAGGGTGGTTAGTGCAAGAGAAGAAAACAGGTTTATTACTTTTATTTGGAGTTGCACCAATTTTTTGGCTCCTAAGACCAATGGATAACTACCATCCTTTAAAAGTTTGAAAAAGCCATGTTGTTAGACATGGAAGCATAGAGTTAGCAGTTCTTGCATACTTTTTCGGTAAATAAGAAGGTGATAGGCTTCTATTGTTAGATTCACAATCTAATGTTTTTTTTAAACTATATTTACAGTATAGGGGGCCTAGGATAATTTTTGGGTTTAGGGATAGAAGTAGTAGTGGTAATATATGAAGTGATATGAGTGCATTTTCTCGTGTGAAAGAAGGTAAGATGTTGTTGATGTGATGGGTATGTTTACCCCGTTGCGTTGTAATTAGTATGTAGAGGGAGTATAGGGCGGTGATCACTATGTTAAGTCCTATTAGAATAATTGTGATATTAGATCATGAAAAAGTTGATATTACTACGAATAGTTCTCCAATTAGGTTGATTGTTGGGGGTAGGGCCAGATTAGTTAGGCTTGCTAGGAGTCATCAGGCAGCCATTAGTGGAAGGAGTGTTTGGAGGCCGCGGGCTAAAATTATTGTACGGCTGTGGATTCGCTCATAGTTAGAATTTGCTAGGCAGAAAAGTATAGATGATGTAAGGCCATGGGCAATTATTAGGGCAGTGGCTCCTATGTAGCTTCAGGGTGTCTGGATAAGGATGGCGACGATAACGAGCGCTATATGACTGACGGAAGAATATGCGATGAGTGATTTCAGGTCCGTTTGACGGAGACAAATTGAGCTGGTTATAATTATGCCTCATAATGATAGTATAATAAATGGATATGCTATATAGTCGGTGATTGGATTAAGGAGTAGTGTGATTCGTATCATGCCATATCCTCCTAGTTTTAGTAGGATTGCTGCAAGGACTATAGAGCCTGCGATTGGGGCTTCTACGTGGGCTTTAGGTAGTCAAAGGTGGAGTCCATATAATGGTATTTTTACTATGAAGGCTATTATGCATGCTAATCATAAGAAAACATTAGATCAGGAGTTGGGTACTGGTTGTGCTCAGTATTGAAGGATTAGGAAGTTTAGGGATCCTACTGTGTTTTGAATGTGAATTAGTGCGACTAGTAGGGGTAGGGATCCTGTTAGGGTATAAAACAAGAAGTAGAGGCCGGCGTTTAGACGCTCTGTTTGGTTTCCTCATCGAGTGATGATGATGAGTGTAGGGACTAGTGTTGCTTCAAATATAATGTAAAAGAAAATTAGTTCTGTAGCGGTGAATGTTATAATTAGGAACAGTTGCAATAGGACTAGTATTGAGATGAAGAGTTTTTTCCGGGTTGGACTTTCTTTTAATAGGTGATGTTGACTAGCTATAAGTATCAGGGGAAGGAGTCATATAGTTAGGATTAGTAGTGGAGTAGATAGGGAGTCGGAGAAGAAGGTTAATGAGAAGTTGAGGCTGTTATCGCCGAATTGGTTTATAAGGAGTAGGCTTGTGAAGCTAATTAGTAGGCTATGAAGTGTGGAGTTAATTCAGATTATGTTATTTTTTGATAGTCAGGTTAGGGGTATAAGTATTATTGTAGGAATAATGTATTTTAGCATTGTAATAAGTTAAGGTTTTGTACGTAATCGGTACCATATGTGTTTGATACCATTACTAGTAAGGACAGGCCTAGTGCTGCTTCGCAGGCTGCGAAAACTAGTAAGATAATAGGTATTATGCTGGCTAAGGTGAAGTGTGAATTTAGGATCATTAGGGTGGCTATGATAAATAGAGATAGTATTATTCCTTCTAGGCATAGGAGGGAGGATATTAGGTGAGATCGATATATCAATAGTCCTGTGAGAGATACTGCGAATGCTGTTATAATATTTATGTATACGAGGGACATTTGGTAATTATGAGTTTAATCATAATCTAATGAGTCGAAATCACTTATTTTATTTTAAACTAAATACCATATTCAGTTCACTCTAGTCCTTTTTGAGTTCATTCGTAGGCTAGGCTTACAGCTAATAGAAAAATTAGGAGAAGGGCTATGGTAAGCATTGTGTTTAGATTAGTTGTTTGTGAGGCTCATGGTAGTGGAAGAAGTAGTGCAATTTCTAGGTCAAAAAGGAGAAATGTGATGGCTACTAGGAAAAATTTTATGGAGAAGGGAAGGCGAGCCGATCCTATGGGGTCAAATCCGCATTCATATGGGCTTGTTTTTTCTGAGTAAGCGTTTAGTTGGGGGAGTCAAAATGCGATAGTTACGAGTAATGTAGCTAGTGTAAAATTAGTCAGGAGAGTAATTATGAGGTTTATTGTTCTTTTTCGGATTGTACCGAAACTAACTGATTGGAAGTCAGTTGTACTGATTAATACTAAAAGGACATGAGCCTCATCAATAGATGGATACATAGAGGAAAAGTCATACTACGTCTACAAAGTGTCAGTATCAGGCAGCAGCTTCGAAACCGAAGTGATGATTAGAGGTGAAGTGAAATTTTAGTTGACGGAAAAAGCAGACAATCAAAAAGGTAGATCCGATGATAACATGAAGACCGTGGAATCCTGTGGCTATGAAGAAAGTTGAACCGTAGACTCCGTCTGAAATTGTGAATGGTGCTTCATAATATTCTGATGCTTGTAATAATGTGAAGTATAAGCCTAGTATAATGGTAATGAATAAGGCTTGTAGTATGTGGTTACGGTCTCCTTCCATAAGGCTATGGTGAGCTCAGGTGATGGAAACTCCTGAGGCTAGGAGGACGGAAGTATTAAGTAATGGGACTTCTAGGGGATTAAGTGGGTGAATGCCTGTTGGAGGTCAGCAGCCGCCTAATTCGGGTGTGGGGGCAAGGCTCGAGTGATAGAAAGCTCAGAAAAACCCAGTAAAGAATAAAACTTCGGAAATGATAAAAAGGATTATTCCATAGCGAAGGCCTTTTTGAACGGCTGGAGTATGGTGACCTTGGAAGGTACTTTCTCGAATCACATCTCGTCATCATTGGTATATTGTAAGCATGTTTGTTGTTAGACCTAGGGTTAGTAGGGCGGTTGAGTTGAAGTGAAATCATATGATGAGGCCGGATGTTAGTAGGAGAGCGGATAGTGCCCCTGTGAGGGGTCAGGGGCTTGGATTTACTATGTGATAAGCATGGGTTTGGTGTGTCATTATGTGTTGTCGTGCAGGTATAGGCTGACTAGGAGAGTAAATACGTAGGCTTGGATTATAGCTACTGCGAATTCGAGAATTGTTAGTAGAATTAGAATAATGAATGTAATGAGTGCTGTTGTAGGACTGATGCTTGTTAGTGCAAGGGTGGCCCCTCCGATTAAGTGAATTAGTAAGTGTCCTGCTGTGATGTTGGCTGTCAGTCGTACGGCGAGGGCTATTGGTTGAATAAAGAGGCTAATGGTTTCAATAATTACTAGCATTGGGATTAGTGGTGTGGGCGTTCCTTGTGGTAGGAAATGGGCGAGTGATGCTTTAGTTTTGTTGCGAAAACCTGTAATTACAGCCCCTGCTCATAAGGGAATAGCCATGCCTAGATTTATTGATAGTTGTGTAGTTGGTGTAAATGAGTGGGGTAGAAGGCCTAATAGGTTTGTAGATCCAATAAATAGGATTAGGGACATTAATATTAATGTTCATGTTTGTCCTTTGGTGTTATGAATACTTATTATTTGTTTTGATATGAGTTGAAGTGCCCATTGTTGGAGAGAGATGAGGCGGTTGTTAATTAGTCGGTTTGATGAGGGAAATAGTAAGCTAGGAAATAAAATAATAAGGGTAACAAGGGGGAGGCCTAATATTATAGGGGTAATAAAAGAGGTAAATAGATTTTCGTTCATTTTGTTTCTCAAGGGGTGTTATGCTTTAGTATTTTTGCTGTTAATTCTGGGTTGTGGTAGAAGTCGTACTTTGAGATTTTTAGTTGGAAAATAATAAAGAGAGCTAGAAATATTGATAAAATTGTTGTAAGTCATGTCGATGTGTCTAGTTGTGGCATATCATCAAGGAGAGTATTATGCTCTCGGTCTTTAACTTAAAAGGTTAACGCTACATAGCTTCTTGATGACTTTATAGTATTGATGCAGATCATTTTTCAAAATATTTTAGGGGAACTAGCTCGAGAACGATTGGTATGAAACTATGGTTTGATCCGCAGATTTCTGAGCATTGGCCGTAGAATAGACCTGGACGAGTCGACATAAGGGTTGTTTGATTTAAACGACCTGGAATTGCGTCTGTTTTTAATCCTAGAGAGGGAACTGCTCATGAGTGTAGAACGTCTTCGGAAGAGATTAATATTCGAATTGTCATTTCTATGGGTAGTACAACTCGGTTATCTACCTCTAGCAGTCGTAGTTCTCCAGGTTTTAATTCTGATGTTGGAATTATATAGGAATCAAAGCTTAAGTCTTCATAGTCTGTATATTCATAGCTTCAGTATCATTGATGTCCCATAGTTTTTACTGTGAGGGATGGGTTGTTGATCTCGTCTATTATGTATAGAATTCGTAAAGATGGGAGAGCAATCATAATTAAAATAATGGCTGGTAAGATAGTTCAGACCGTTTCTACTTCTTGTGCGTCTATGGTGCTGGTGTGGGTTAGTTTTGTTGTTAATATTAGTGAAATAATATAAAGTACCAGTGAGCTGATTAGGAAAACAATTATTAGTGTGTGATCGTGAAAATGTAGTAGTTCTTCTATAATGGGTGATGTTGCGTCTTGAAAACCTAGTTGTATGGGGTATGCCATATGAGATGTACGGGATTTTCACCTGTAATTTAATCTTGACAAGATTATGTAATATTTTACTAACATCTCGTTTATTGAGAGAGACATAGTGGTTATGGTGTTGGCTTGAAACCAATAATAGGGGGTTCGATTCCTTCCTTTCTTATTTTAGGCTAACGTATGTGGGTTCTTCAAATGTGTGGTATGGTGGGGGGCATCCGTTCAGTCACTCTAGATTTGTTGTGGTTAGGTCTACAGTTAGGACCTCTCGTTTGGATGCAAATGCTTCTCAGATAATGAAGATTATTAGTATTACTGCTGTTAGTGAAATGAATGAGCCTATAGATGAAATAGTATTTCATATTGTATATGCGTCTGGGTAATCAGAGTATCGTCGTGGTATACCAGATAATCCTAGGAAATGTTGTGGGAAGAAGGTCATGTTAACACCTACAAATATAATTGCGAAGTGGATTTTGGCTCATGTATCATTAAGAGTGTAGCCTGAAAATAGGGGAAATCAGTGTACAAATCCCCCTATGATAGCGAACACAGCTCCTATTGATAGAACGTAGTGGAAATGAGCTACTACATAGTATGTGTCGTGGAGAACAATATCAAGGGATGAGTTAGCTAAAACAATTCCAGTTAGGCCTCCTACTGTAAAAAGGAAGATGAAGCCTAGGGCTCATATCATGGCGGGGGACCATTTGATATTGCCTCCGTGGAGTGTTGCTAATCAACTGAAGACTTTTACTCCAGTTGGGATAGCGATAATTATGGTAGCTGATGTGAAGTAAGCCCGTGTATCGACGTCTATTCCGACTGTAAATATATGGTGGGCTCATACAATAAATCCTAGAAACCCGATTGATATTATGGCTCACACTATTCCTATGTACCCGAATGGTTCTTTTTTCCCTGAGTAGTAGGTTACGATGTGAGAGATTATTCCAAATCCAGGTAAAATAAGAATATATACTTCAGGGTGTCCAAAGAATCAGAATAGGTGTTGATATAAAATAGGGTCTCCTCCTCCTGCTGGGTCAAAGAAGGTTGTGTTTAGGTTTCGGTCTGTTAGTAGTATTGTGATGCCAGCTGCTAATACAGGAAGTGAAAGGAGGAGTAGTACGGCAGTAATTAAGACAGATCACACAAACAGGGGAGTTTGATATTGTGATATTGCGGGTGGTTTCATATTAATGATAGTTGTGATAAAATTAATGGCTCCTAGAATTGAAGAGATGCCTGCTAGGTGTAGGGAAAAAATAGTTAGGTCTACTGAGGCTCCTGCATGGGCTAGATTACCTGCTAGAGGAGGATATACGGTTCAACCTGTTCCTGCTCCGGCTTCAACTATAGAGGATGCTAGAAGTAATAGGAAAGAGGGGGGAAGGAGTCAAAAGCTTATATTATTTATCCGAGGAAATGCTATATCGGGGGCTCCAATTATTAGAGGGACTAGTCAGTTGCCAAACCCTCCAATCATAATAGGTATTACTATAAAGAAAATTATTACGAATGCGTGTGCAGTTACAATTACATTGTAGATCTGGTCATCTCCAAGTAGGGTTCCGGGTTGACCTAGTTCGGCGCGAATTAGTAAGCTCAAGGCGGTCCCTACTATGCCAGCTCAGGCACCGAACAGAAGGTAGAGGGTGCCGATGTCTTTGTGGTTGGTTGAAAATAGTCAGCGGTTGATGAACATGGGTAAAATGGCTGAGTAAAGCAATAGACTGTAAATCTAAGAACAGAGGTTTGATTCCTCTTTTTACCAAGTCCTGTAGTGAATTAACATATTGAATTGCAAATTCAAAGAAGCAGCTTCAAACTCTGCCGGGGCTTCTCCCGCCTTTTTTTCTTCGCGGCGGGAGAAGTAGATTGAAGCCAGTTATCTAGGGTATTTAGCTGTTAACTAAAGTTTCGTGGGGGTGGAGCCCACCAGTCTAGTAAGGATTTAGCTTAATTAAAGTGGTTGATTTGCATTCAATTGATGTAAGATATGGTCTTGCAGTCCTTATCAGGAATTAAGTAAATTATACTTGCTTAGGGCTTTGAAGGCTCTTGGTCTATTTAACCTAAATTCCTATTCTAGAATTGAGAGGATTGGTGTGAGTGGTAGGAGTATTGTAGATAGTACGGTTAAGGTTGGTAGGAGAGTTATTCGTTTTGTGGTCGAGAATTGTCATTTCATTTTTATATTGTTTGTGGAGGGGAATATTGTGAGTGTGGTAGAATATGTGAGTCGTATGTAGAAATATAGGTTTAGTAGTGCTGTGATTGCTATAAGGGTGGGTAAGATAATGCTGTTATTTTTTGTTATTTCTTGAATAATTATTCATTTTGGTACAAATCCTGATAGTGGGGGGAGTCCTCCTATTGATAGGAGGGTGATGAGGACTAGGGTTGTTATGATAGGTATTTTATTTCATGTGAGTGATAGTGATAGGGTGGTTGTGGTTGAGTTAGCTATGAATAGTAAAAATATAGTGGAGGTCATGGTAATATAAATAATTAGGTTTAATAGTATTATGGTGGGGTTGTATGGTAAAATTGCTGTTATTCAACCTATGTGGGCAATTGATGAGTAGGCTATGATTTTTCGTAGTTGGGTTTGGTTTAGTCCTCCTCAGCCTCCAATTATAATGGATAAAATTGATAGGGTTAAGATTAAGTCTAGGTTGATGGATGGGAGGATTTGGTAAAGTACAGATATGGGTGCTAGTTTTTGTCATGTGAGTAGGATTAGGCCCGAGGATAGGGGGATACCTTGTGTTACTTCTGGGACTCAGAAGTGGAATGGAGCTATTCCTAGTTTTATAGCGAGGGCTATTGTTATGAGTATGGAGGCTGTTGGGTGAAATAGTTTTGTCACAGTTCATTGGCCTGAGAATATTAAATTAATAATAATAGCTATCATTAGTAATATTGAGGCTGTTGATTGAGTTAGGAAATATTTGGTTGATGCTTCTGTGGCTCGTGGGTTATGTTTTTTTATTATAATGGGGATAATGGCGAGTATGTTTATTTCAAATCCGATTCAGATGAGTAGTCAGTGGGAGCTAATTATGACGATTGTGGTTCCAAGTATAACGGTTATTAGAATAATAATAAAAATGATTGGATTTATTAGTACGGGAAGGATATAAACCAACATTTTCGGGGTATGGGCCCGATAGCTTAATTAGCTGACCTTACTATTAGAATTTGGTGTAATTGGGAGCACGAAGAGTTTTGGGTTCTTAGGAGTAGGTTCAATTCCTATAATTCTAGAAATAAGAGGATTTAAACCTCTATTATTTACTCTATCAAAGTAACTCTTTTGTCAGACATATTTCTTATGTTTGTGGGGGGATGCTTGATAGGAGAATGGGTAGTGACACGTGTCATATACATAGGGCCAGTGTTAGGGGTAGGAAATTTTTTCATAATAAGTGTATTAGTTGGTCGTAACGGAATCGGGGGTAGGATGCTCGGATTCATAGGAAAGTGATTGTAAGTAGGAGTGATTTGATAATAAAGTTAATTGTGTAGAGTTCTGGTATATAGGGGCTGTGAAATGCTCCTAAGAAGAGAGTTGTTGTGAAGATATTTATTATAATAATATTTGCATATTCTGCTATGAAAAATAGGGCAAATGGCCCTGCGGCATATTCTACGTTGAAGCCTGATACTAGTTCGGATTCTCCTTCGGTCAGGTCAAATGGTGCTCGGTTTGTTTCTGCTAGTGTTGAGATGAATCACATTATTGCTAGAGGTCATGCTGGGAAGATTAGTCATACTTGTTCCTGTGTAATAATTAGTGTAGAGAGGGCGAAGGATCCGTTTATTAGTAAGATTGATAGTAGGATAATTGCTAGTGTTACTTCATATGAAATTGTTTGTGCTACTGCTCGTAAGGCTCCAATGAGAGCATATTTTGAGTTGGAGGCTCAGCCTGATCAGAGAATTGAGTATACGGCTAAGCTTGATATAGCTAATATGAAGAGGACTCCTAAATTTATGTTAATGAGGGGGTAGGGTATGGGTAGGGGAATTCATATGGTTAAGGCTAGGGTCAGAGCTAAAATGGGGGCTAGAATAAATATTGAGATTGAGGATGTGGCAGGTCGTAAGGGTTCTTTAATGAAAAGTTTAATTGCATCAGCGATTGGTTGAAGTAAGCCGTATGGTCCTACGACGTTTGGGCCTTTTCGGAGCTGTATGTAGCCTAGGACTTTTCGTTCAACTAGTGTAAGGAAAGCTACGGCTAGAAGAATGGGAATAATGAATGTTAGAATATTAATTATAAACATATTGTTAAGGAGAGGATTTGAATCTCTGAGTATAAAGGTTTAAGTTTTACGCAATTACCGGGCTCTGCCACCTTAACTAGGCCCTTTTCTAGGGCAGGTTTTGTTTGTAAAATTAATTGAGATAGGGTCATTAATTGGTTTAAGGCGCTTTGTTGAAGTTGGCCTTATTTCTCTTGTCCTTTCGTACTGGGAGAAATACATAACAGATAGAAACCGACCTGGATTGCTCCGGTCTGAACTCAGATCACGTAGGACTTTAATCGTTGAACAAACGAACCTTTGATAGCGGTTGCACCATCAGGATGTCCTGATCCAACATCGAGGTCGTAAACCCTATTGTCGATATGGACTCTTGAATAGGATTGCGCTGTTATCCCTAGGGTAACTTGTTCCGTTGATCAAGTTTTTTGGATCAATAAGCGATAATTTGATTTGACTTGTAAGTCTAGTCTTTAAAATCGCTCGGAGGATCTCTTGTTCTCCGAGGTCACCCCAACCAAAACTGCTAGTCCATAAAGGATGTTGTTATCCCTTAGTGGTTAAATTTATTTCTTTTGGACTAGTTAGTTAAAGCTCCATAGGGTCTTCTCGTCTTGTTAATTCATTCCCGCCTCTTCACGGGGAGGTCAATTTCACTGATTGGAAGTAAGAGACAGTAAAACCCTCGTGTGGCCGTTCATACAAGTCCTTATTTAGAGAACAAATGATTATGCTACCTTTGCACGGTCAGAATACCGCGGCCGTTTAACGTTTAGTCACTGGGCAGGCAGTGCCTCCAATACTGGAAATGCTGGAGGTGATGTTTTTGGTAAACAGGCGGGGTTTGTGTTTGCCGAGTTCCTTTTACTTCTTTTAATCTTTCCTGGGTGCACTCCTGTGTTGGGTTAACAGTATAATTAATAAATTATTTATCGTTAGGTTGTTTTTATTTACTGTTAACAGTCAGAATATTATCAGATACTGACTTAAACTTGTGCAGGGAGAAAATATTTCTTGTTACTCATATTAACATTATTGCTTCTATTTAATAATAGAGTGGTCCAGTATTAGGTCTAGGAGTTAGTTGTACTATTGTTGGGATTAATTTTATTTTTATTGTTGAGCTTTAACGCTTTCTTAATTGATGGCTGCTTTTAGGCCTACTATGGTGTTGTAAAGTCTTACTCTCTAGTGAAGGTTGTATCCATTTCTAAAAGGCTGAACCTTTTTAGACTAACTTTTAAAAATACAGTAAAATTTATTTATATTTTTGGTATCTTTAAAGCTGAACTAAAATTCATTTTCTGGACAACCAGCTATCACCAGGCTCGTTAGGCATGTCACCTCTACTTATGGGTCTTCTCACTATTTTGCCACATAGATGAGTTGGTTCTGATAAACTGCCCATGAGTAGCTCGTCTGGTTTCGGGTTACTTAGCTAAAATTCGTTTTGTTAAGTTTTTTGCTCGTTAATTCATTATGCAAAAGGTACAAGGGTTAATCTTTGCTTTTTTGTACTTTAATTCTTTTTCTTTCATCATTCCCTTACGGTACTTTCTCTATAGCGCCATATTTAAAATTTCTATCTCCTATACTTTAATTGGGGTAAATGTTTTGTTTTAGACTGTTTTGGTAATTTAGATGGGGGGGGGGATTGGGCTAGATATAGTTCAAGATATTCATAATATGTGAAATCTTCTAGGTGTAAACTAGGTGCTTTGGTTAAGCTATATCTTGATTTATCCAAGCACACTTTCCAGTATGCTTACCTTGTTACGACTTATCTCCTCTCATGTAGTTGATGCGTGTTAATAGGCTTGAGTGCATTGTATTTACTTGAGGAGGGTGACGGGCGGTGTGTGCGTGCTTCATGGCCTAATTCAACTAAGCACTCTATTCTTAGTTTACTACTAAATCCTCCTTTGGTCATTAATTTCATAATGGCTTTCGTATTAATTTTCTTAGGGTAGAAAATGTAGCCCATTTCTTCCCATTCCATGGGTTACACCTTGACCTAACGTCTTTATGTGTTGTGGTTGAGCTTACTTTTGTTCCTTTTTAGGGTTTGCTGAAGATGGCGGTATATAGACTGTATTAGCAAGGATTGGTGAGGTTTATCGGGGTTTATCGATTATAGAACAGGCTCCTCTAGAAGGGTATAAAGCACCGCCAAGTCCTTTGAGTTTCGGGCTGTTGCCGGTAGTACTCTGGCGAATAATTTTGTTTCTGTAATTATTTGTGTTTAGGGCTAAGCATAGTGGGGTATCTAATCCCAGTTTGGGTCTTAGCTATAGTGTATCAGCTGCAGTAGGGTTACTTTCGTCATCTATTTTTGTTGTAATTATGGCTTTTTACAGTTTAATTAGAATTTAACTCTATTTGATGTAGTGCTTTAACACGTTTTACGCCGTATTCCTGTTAGCTTGGGTTAATCGTATGACCGCGGTGGCTGGCACGAGATTTACCAACCCTGGTCAACATGGCTTAGTCAAACTTTCGTTTATAGCTTAATTTTTGTCACTGCTGTCTCCCGTAGGGGTGTGGTTAAGCGAGGCGTTGTAAGCTACAAGATGTGTGCTTGATACCTGCTCCTCTTAGTCTTATTGATTTGGAGGGCGTTACTCACCGGGGCGTGGATGCTTGCATGTGTAAGTCTGTTGAGAGTTAACAGGAAGGCTGGGACCAAACCTATGTGTTTATGGAGTTGGTACACTCATCTAGGCATTTTCAGTGCCTTGCTTTAAGTTTAAGCTACATCAAC